ATATCTCTTTTACATCTTCTATGTGAAAATGTTCTATTTTCAGAAGATCTTCTTGATTGTTATTCAAAAGGTCCAATAATGTATGTATATTGGACCTTTTGAGGCAAGTATAGATCCTGGGAGGCAATTCTAATTGGTCAATAAAAATGGATTTGAATGCTATTTCTTTTTTGTTTTTCCTTAGTTTAGCTAATCTATCATGAAAGGTAAAAAGGGGTAAAGTAACCGTGTGTTGATTGTCCTCTAATTTTAAGTTTTCTTCTTCCCCATGTAGAAAGGGAATAAATAAATTAATCAAATTCCGAGAGGCTTCATGAAGTGCTTCATTAGGAGTTAAACTTCCATTTGTCCATATTTCGATAAAAAGTATCTCTTGTTTTTCATTCCCATTACCATACGAATGAATACTATGATTCGCATTTAGAACAGGCATGAATACAGCATCTATAGGATAACTTCCGTCTTTAAAGTTATTTGGTGTTTTTATACCATATCCGCGATTCCTTTGGATTTGTAATCCAATACACAAATCAATTGGTTCAGTCAGACTAGCTATATGCTGTGTATGATCAACGATTTCCACGGAAGGTGGTGAGATAATGTCTTGAGCAGTTATATATCCAGGACCACTGACACAAATAGATGCATTGCGAGTTCCATACATATGACTTCTCAATACAACTTCCTTTAAATTCATTAAAATTTCATGTACGGATTCTTGAATACCTACTATGGTAGAATATTCATGTGGTATTTTCTCAGATTTTGCACGTGTGATACATGTTCCTTCTATTTCTCCAAGCAAAACTCTTCGCATCGCAATGCCTATTGTATCGGCTTGACCTTTCATAAGTGGAGACAAAATAAAGCGTCCATAATAAAGACGCTTACTATCTGCTCTTGATTCAACACACTTCCACTCTAGTGTCCGAGTAGATACTGTTACTTTCTCTCGAACCATAGTAATATTATTTGATCAGATCATTGAATCATTTATTTCTCTTGAAACCTCTTCAATATTTATTTTTACACACGTCTTTTTTTAGGAGGTCTACATCCATTATGTGGCATAGGGGTTACGTCCCGTACGAAACTTAATAGTATACCACTTCTGCGAATAGCCCGTAATGCTGCATCTCTTCCGAGACCAGGACCTTTTATCATTACTTCTGCTCGTTGCATACCTTGATCAACTACTGTACGAATAGCGTTTCCTGCTGCTGTTTGAGCAGCAAATGGTGTCCCTCTTCTTGTACCCCTGAATCCACAAGTACCGGCGGAGGACCAAGAAACCACCCGACCCCGTACATCTGTAACAGTCACAATGGTATTGTTGAAACTTGCTTGAACATGAATAACTCCCTTTGGGAGTCTACGTGTATTCTTACGTGAACCAATACGTCCAGTCCTACGTGAACCAATTCTTGGTATAGGTTTTGCCATATTTTATCATCTCATATTTATGAGTCAGAGATATATGGAGATATCCATTTCATGTTAAAACAGATCCTTTCTTTTTATTTGTCCATCGGGTCAGAGTTCCTTTTAGAAAGATTATCCTTGTCTTTGTTTATGTCTTGGGTTGGAACAGATTACTATAATTCGTCCCCGTCTACGGATCAGTCGACATTTTTCACAAATTTTACGAACAGAGGCCCTTATTTTCATATTTATAATTCCTTATCTTAATTCCGAATCCATTTCTTTGAAGAAAATAAATTTCTTGAAATTTTTCATTTTGAATTGTATCCGCATAAAAGTAATGGGGAAGTTTTAAAAACCACCTAGTCGTTCGAATCCTTGTTGCGGAGTCTATAAATTATACGCCCTCGGGTTGAATCATAACGACTTACTTCAATTTTGACTCTATCTCCTGGTAGTATCCGTATAAAACTACGGCGGATCCTTCCTGAAACATAACCTAGAATCAGATCTTCATTATCTAAACGAACCCGGAACATACCATTGGGAAGTGATTCAGTAATTAAACCTTCATGAACCCATTTTTGTTCTTTCATTCCAGGTAAAACCCCCTTAAAGTATCAACTAATGGAGGAGGAGTGATATTAGATAACCTGTTCTGTCTCGTTTTTTTTTCACAAATAGGAAATTTTGTATCTAATTCGGATATTAGAAGGATTACCATATATAACACAAAATTTCTCCGCCGATTCCGTCTAGTCGAGCCTCTCGGTCTGTCATTATACCCTGAGAAGTAGAAAGAATTACAATCCCCATTCCACCCAAAATTTTTGGAATTCTTTGATAATTAGAATAGATTCGTAGACCAGGTCGACTGACCCGTTTTAAATTTAAAGTCGTTTTATATGGCCCTTTCTTATTCCTTCTATGTCGTAGGGTTAAAACCAAAAAATCTTTGTTGTTTTCCCGATGTTTTCTGACGTTTTCTATAAAACCTTCTCGTAAAAGTATTTTAACAATGTTTTCTGTGATGTTAGTAGATGTTATTCGAACCGTCCCTTTTCTATGCATGTCAGCATTTCGTATGGAGGTTATTATGTCAGCAATAGTGTCTCTACCCATAATGAACTAAAATTATTGGTGCCTCAAAATTTGGATATAATAAACATGATTTTTTTGTTATGAATTAGTAAAGGTATATACGTGAGACACAATCTATTAATTAATCGATTTCATTCAAATACTCTATCTACTATAACTCTATATCATGGTCTTATAATACTTCAGGCGCTAATGAAACTATTTTAGTAAACTTTAACTGTCTTAATTCCCGGGCGATCGCACCAAAAACTCGAGTTCCTTTTGGATTTCCTTCTTGATCGATGACAACTGCAGCATTGTCATCATATCGGATTATCATACCATTGTCACGTTTGAGTTCTTTACAAGTACGTACAATTACAGCTCTGATCACTTCTGATCTTTTTAGAGGCATATTTGGTACTGCTTCTTTGATCACAGCAACAATAACATCACCAATATGAGCGTATCTTCGATTACTAGCTCCTATGATTCTAATACACATCAATTCTCGAGCCCCGCTGTTGTCCGCTACATTTAAATAAGTCTGGGGTTGAATCATATCATTTTATAATCTGTTCTTTCAATGCAAAACAATAAAGGGGCGAAGAAAAAAAGAAATATTATTTTTTCAAAACAAAAAGAGGGGGAAACCCGCAATTGTTTTTTGATTCCAAGACCCCTTTCCTATGGTTATTATATTTCGATCACGAAATAATGAATTGAGTTCGTATAGGCATTTTTGATGCCGCTATTGCAATAGCTTTTCTGGCTATATTTTCGGCTACTCCACCCATTTCATAAAGTATTTTACCTGGTTTAACGACAGCTACCCAATATTCGGGAGATCCTTTACCCGACCCCATCCGTGTTTCCGCAGGTCTTACTGTAACGGGTTTGTCTGGAAATATACGTACCCATATTTTTCCCCCACGGCGTGCATTTCTTGTCATTGCTCGTCGCCCTGCTTCTATTTGTCTAGATGTGATCCAAGCAGGTTCAAGTGCCTGAAGAGCATATCTACCGAAACAAATATTATTACCCCGATAAGATATTCCCTTCATTCTTCCTCTATGTTGTTTACGGAATCTGGTTCTTTTGGGGTTATAGTTGATGGCTGTTTCGCAATTCCATCTCTACTACAGAACTGGACATGAGAGTTTCTTCTCATCCAGCTCCTTGCGAATAAAAGAATTGATTTAATTAATATAAATATTTGATATTGCATCTAATATATTCAAAATTTATTGATTTTGTTTGGATATATAACTAAACATAAATTTATAATTTATAGATAATGTCGTTTTTTATAACGTTATAATGAATCTTTTTTTTTCATATTTGATTTGATTTGATCACCAAAAATGTCGCAATCAAATAAAATAAAGCTTTCGCGGGCGAATATTGACTCTTTATTTAATATCTCGTTCAGTTGTAGGGTTAGCCCATGATCGTTCAGAATAAATCAAATTGTTCTCCGGTTCGTTCCGCCATCCCATCCGATGAATCATTACGATTCGTTTTCAATAGAATATTCTTTATTCACGGGTTCCATCGTTCCCATCGCTTCTCGAGTAATGCTTAGGTCTGAAATTCAACAATGGAGTCTATCATAAAATTTGCTTGAGTCAATCTTCTCAGTCTTTATTGACTCGAGGCTCTTTACTTTTTGCTCTATGAACAGATTCATCTACTTATGGATGAATGAATGAGAGTATTGATGCTTTATTACATTGTCTTTTCTAAGATGACTTATCGACCTTACATAACATATTATATTTTATCTTGGAATTCTTTATCATTAACATTTTTTATCTCTTTCTCTCACCTTTCCAGTTATCCACATCCCCTTTTTTTATTTCGCTTCACAACTCATAATTAGATTGGTTTTTTATGCAAAAACAAAACACATTTCAGTTGCTACAATGATATGACCAGCATATCTTGACTGGTTTTTTGGATCCGGATAATGCGAAGCAATGAGTTGGTTATTACTTCTCTAGTTATTAGTTCATACGGTCTATTTTTAGAATAAAAAACCAACGAGTCACACACTAAGCATAGCAATTATATTTATATCAAAATAAAATGGTCAATTAAATTTTTATTCAACCCTATATAATTGCTCATTTTTTTGATTGAAGAAAAAAAAAAAATGAAAGAGGTTGTCGTTTTTTGTTCTATCCAGGGGTAGAACCTAAGGGTGAGTAAAGATTTCTGATTATTATTCGTCTATAAATATCCAAATTTTGATACCTAATACCCCATATATAGTTCGAACTGTATAGGAACAATAATCAATGTTAGCTCGAATGGTTTGTAGGGGAACCCTCCCTTCTCTGATCCATTCAACACGGGCAATTTCTTTTCCGTCGATACGTCCTGCAATTTGTACTTGAATTCCTTTTGTATCTGCCTGTTCAGTTAATTCAATAGCTTTTTTCATTGCCTTGCGAAAGGAAACTCTATTTTTTAATTGTCCCGCTATAAATTCTGCA